ATACAGAAATCGATCGAATCATCTGTTCCTTTAACCAAGAAAAAGTATTTCTATTTTCCATGTCCAATTGTGGATCCCGGAATTTCTACAATAAATTAGATAGGTAGCTAAGTTAATCTAGTTCCCTATACACGAGTCTGTTGTCATTCTACTGCAACAGTTGTACTGGAATGATGAATACCTTGAGCAGTTAGAAATAGAAAGAATTTGGCTAAAAAGAAAAAGGGCTTTCTTTCTAAAGGAAGAAAAATGCTAATTTTATTAATAATTAGAAAAGCCAATTATGCTTCACTAATTGAATGATAAATGACTACAAGCGAAGGAGAGAGACGGTTTAAACAAAAAAAGACCCAAAATTTCAAACACGTGTCTAGAATCACAGGAAAACTACAAACAAAAATAGTGAAAATTAGCTCGTTAGGAGCCCATCCAAGATCGTTGTAGACCCAACGAATTAGTAGTTCCCAACCGCGGGTGGAGTGAAATCCAACAAAAAAATCCGTAACTAAAAGAATAAAAAAAGCTTTTATTGAGTCATTTAAGTTATAGAAGAATTCCTGAACCCAAGAATTCAAAATGACAAGTTCCTCTTTACCCAGAAAAAAAGAACCACTTAGAATAGCCAAACAGATTATATTTGTTGAGAAATGCAAAATGATATGGAGATGGTCCTCATTATCTATTTTGGCCAATTGTATTATCTCCTTGTGTATTCTTATAGGAGGTTTTTGTACATGTGTCTTCGGTTTCTCTTTTATCATTTCGTCCAAGAGAAAAAGCTCTTCTAATTCTATGAATCCTTCTAGAATCCTTTTCTCTTGAATATCCGTTAAGAGAATTTCAGGTTGTCTGGTATTCCACCAATTCTTAATCCAAAGTTCCAGACATTTGTTAAAAGAGAAAGAGACTCCCCAGGGCAAAAGTACGATAAATACAAGATATAGGAAAGAAGGCAATGCTTTCTTTTTTTTCATTTTTGATCTGTAAATTGAGTTGTTAATGAATCTGCTTCATTCGCTGACTCTATATGATATTTCTTTTTTTTTTTGAAGCAAAAATTCTATAACAAGGTTTGAGACCTTGTGTTTGTATCTATTTCTTTTTTTGTATACTAGGGGAATTTCAGTGTATTGGGTTCTTTCTTAGATCTAAGTGGAGTGGAATAGAAAAATCGAAAAAAAAGCCCTTTCTTTCATATGAAAAGGGAAGAATATTAGGCCATATATCTCACTTGGACAAAACAAATTAGAAGCAATTTTATCTTATCCTCGGTTGTTCCTTGCTTTAGATAAATACTCAAAAATACCCCTTACAATTTAAATTACAAAATTGCAATTTGTACTCAAAATACTTCAATTGGTACGCGCAAGAAATAGGCCAATTCGGCAGCTTTTTGTTCAATTTCTCGTGGAGTAAAAAACTTCTCATCAGTACGAGTCAAGGGAATGACCCCCTGGCCACGTATTTCCATATAAAGGATACGACGAGGATAAAGACCCTCTTTAACCTGAATTCTAATTGATTGGATATCCCGCACAAGGAATCGAAGGAAGATGCGACGTTTTATTCCAGGGAATCCCCAACGAAAAATGGACACTATTCCCTCTTTTCTATCAAATCGGTCATAACCACTGCCTACATTCCACAAAATAGTGCACCACAAATAGGAGCTAATGAATAGGCCCGCGATTCCGTAGAAAGACATCACGATCCCCTGTGGAAAAAAAAGAATTTGTTGAGATGGAAGTACGGATATCATATTCTTACCAAGATAACTGGAAGCCCCAACCGCTAAGAATCCTAATGAACCTAGAAAAAGAATACAGGCCCAGAAAAAATTACCTCTTTTTCGAGAACCTTTTAGAAGTTCTATCCATATGTGTTCTGATCGCCAATTCATATTAGATATACTAAATCCAGCAGCGGTTAATTGAAATTGAGAGAATAAGCTAAATGATTTTTACTTTTTTTGATTCTGAAATCGCCTTCAGCAGCTAGTACTCCTGTGAAATAATTGGTTAGATACATTGACTTTCTATTCAAAAAAATTCCTGGATCCACTTAAAAAAAGTCGCTATACTCGGCTACGCATATGTATGCATTTATGCTCGTAGCCTATATCTGCATTTTTTCATTTGTGTGTAGAAAGAGCTACATACCCTATCATATTAATATATTACTTACACTAAAAAATATTTGTATTATGATCCTGGAAATACATTGAGAAAATTTGGCCCCGTCGGTTCTAGACAATCTTATTTTTCTGTACATAAAGAAATAAAGAAGCCATTGCAATTGCCGGAAATACTAAGCCTACTAAAGGCACGAAAATAGAGGGTAAGTTTAAATCTGTCATAGAATAAGTGTCTCAATTCCAATTTACTATTTCTATCTATTCAAAATATATCTTAAGATTCTTATGATATAATTAAGTATATCTATTATAAGGAATATTGACTATTGTATTTTTGAGTTTGCAAAATAAAGATTTTTTATAGATAAATAATACTAACTAAAATATTTTAGAATAGTATTCTATATCTCTAAAAAAATGAATGGAATGGATAATTTGATTTTTCTTTTTCCATTTTAATGGCCTTTCTATCTTTCTAATCGAACTTGAAATTGGATTCAAAAGAAAGCAATTGTGAAAATTAAAGAAATACCTCTTTCAGAATACCTTTTAATTTAAATTTTTAAAGTAGAAGTGGAATAGAATAACCCGGTTGAAGGGTAATGATCATACGTCTGTAATGCATTGTATGTCCCTGAATAGGTCCCATTCTTCTACCCTTTCCGGGTAGTCGATGGCTATTCACAGCTACTACCTTAACACCAAAGAAGAGCTCGACCCAATGCTTTATTTCTGTCTTAGTGGGTTCCAATTCGGCATTATTAGAAGTATATTGATTCTTTCCCAATAAACGAAGACTCTTTTCTGCAAATACTGCATATCTGGTTCCATTATCGTATGATAATACTCTATTTTGATTTGTATTTTTTTATTGTATTATATCTTTCTGTATTCTAGATATATAGAATAGAAGAATCTCGATTTGTCAAGTCTCATGATCGTATCAAGATATATTTAAATTTGGCTCGATCTTTTAAAAGATCGAGCCAAATTTAATTGCAATCAATTCGAAGAATAAAGAAGAATTACAGCATTTCGTAACTCATTTTTCTCGTTCTATTTCGCTTCTTTTTTATTTAGACCTTCTTTATATCTAGTTTTATCTACTTAATCGATGGTATCTACCGGCTTGAAGTCAAATGTGATCGCTTTCCATACTTCACAAGCTGCGGCTAGTTCAGGACTCCATTTGCAAGCTGCTCGGATAATTTCATTACCTTCACGAGCAAGATCGCGCCCTTCGTTACGAGCTTGTACACAGGCTTCTAAAGCCACCCGATTAGCTGCTGCACCTGGTGCATTCCCCCAAGGATGTCCTAAAGTTCCTCCACCAAATTGTAATACGGAATCGTCTCCAAAGATTTCGGTCAGAGCTGGCATATGCCAAACATGAATACCCCCTGAAGCCACCGGTATAACACCTGGCATGGATACCCAGTCCTGCGTGAAAAAGATACCGCGAGAACGATCTTTTTCAATATAATCATCACGCAATAAATCAACAAAACCTAAAGTCATTTCGCGCTCCCCTTCTAACTTACCTACTACTGTACCGGAGTGGATATGATCTCCCCCAGACATACGCAATGCTTTAGCTAATACACGGAAATGCATACCATGATTTTTCTGTCTATCAATAACAGCATGCATTGCTCGGTGAATGTGAAGAAGTAGGCCGTTGTCGCGGCAATAATGAGCCAAACTAGTATTTGCGGTGAATCCTCCAGTTATGTAGTCATGCATTATAATAGGAACCCCTAATTCCCTCGCAAATACAGCTCTCTTAATCATTTCTTCGCATGTACCTGCAGTCGCATTCAAGTAATGCCCCTTGATTTCGCCGGTTTCGGCTTGTGCTTTATAAATTGCTTCGGCAACAAAGACAAAACGGTCTCTCCAGCGCATAAATGGTTGTGAGTTTACGTTTTCATCATCTTTGGTAAAATCAAGTCCACCGCGTAGACACTCATAACACGCTCTACCGTAATTTTTTGCGGATAATCCCAATTTTGGTTTAATAGTACATCCCAATAAAGGACGACCATACTTGTTCAACTTATCCCTTTCAACTTGGATACCATGAGGCGGACCTTGGAAAGTTTTTGCATAAGCAGCAGGAATTCGTAGATCCTCCAAACGTAGAGCACGTAGGGCTTTAAAACCAAATACGTTACCCACAATGGAAGTAAACATGTTAGTAACAGAACCCTCTTCAAATAAATCTAATGGATAAGCTACATAACAGATATATTGACTGTCTTCCCCAGGAACGGGTTCAATGTGATAGCATCGTCCTTTGTAACGATCAAGACTGGTAAGTCCATCAGTCCAAACAGTTGTCCATGTACCAGTAGAAGATTCCGCAGCTACTGCAGCCCCTGCTTCTTCAGGCGGAACCCCGGGCTGAGGAGTTACTCGGAATGCTGCCAAGATATCAGTATCCTTGGTTTCGTATTCCGGAGTATAGTAAGTCAATTTATAATCTTTAACACCAGCTTGAAATCCAACACCTGCTTTAGTTTCTGTTTGTGGTGACATAAGTCCCTCCCTACAACTCATGAATTAAGAATTCTCACAACGACAGGGTCTACTCGATATGGACTAAGCGTAAATGAAACCTTTGCAAAAATCTTAAAAAAAATATTCAATTAATATCAACTCATTAAAAAAAAAGGGAGTATGCGAATGACTATGTTTCATTCATATTCATATATAATGCGTACACCCTGTGTACGTTCTATCCTATAGGAATTCTACTATAGGAATTCGATAGGAATTGAGTTGTTGTTATGGTAAGTTAACATGGTTCATTATTAAACCATAGATTTGATTCACCAAATCCATCATTATTGTATACTCTTTGATAGATATAGCGCAACCCAAACTAATCCCTTAATCCTTATTTTACAATTTTATAAGTTCTTATCTTAATAGGCCCCTTTCTTATTTTGAATCTAAATACCTAAATACTAATTTTGAATCTAAATACCTAAATACTAAGAAAATTCTCTGTTGACAGCAATCTATGCTTCACAGTAGTATATATTTTGTATATTGAAGTCCTAGACAGGAAAGTAGAAGAGGCAAAGATCCTTGACAAAAGGAAAAATGTCTATCAAAAAAAAGATTGATTGAACTTTCCACCGGACTCATTCCATGAGTAAACGAGTGAATGGGATTCGCTTAGGCAACGAAATCAAGTGCTAGTCCCCTTTTCTTTTTTATTGAATTAACTAATTCATTTCCTTTTAACTTTTTTATTTTTGGATATTTTTTTATTTGATTTGGCATTATTCAACAAGAAAAAAAAAGAAAAATTTCGACAAATTCCTTTTTTTTTAATTATGTGATAATTATGAGAACCAATTCTACTACTTCGCATCCTGGGGTTTCCACAATTGAAGAAAAAAATGCAGGGCGTATTGATCAAATTATTGGACCCGTGCTGGATATCACTTTTCCCCCGGGCAAGTTACCTTATATTTATAACGCTTTGATAGTCAAGAGTCGGGACACTGCCGATAAGCAAATTAATGTGACTTGTGAGGTACAACAATTATTAGGAAATAATCGAGTTAGAGCTGTAGCTATGAGTGCTACAGATGGGTTGATGAGAGGAATGGAAGTGATTGACACAGGAGCTCCTCTTAGTGTTCCAGTCGGTGGAACTACTCTCGGACGAATTTTTAACGTTCTTGGGGAGCCCATTGACAATTTGGGTCCTGTAGATACTAGTGCAACATTCCCTATTCATAGATCCGCGCCTGCCTTTATTGAGTTAGATACGAAATTATCTATCTTTGAAACAGGTATTAAGGTGGTCGATCTTTTAGCTCCTTATCGGCGTGGAGGGAAAATCGGACTATTTGGGGGGGCAGGAGTAGGTAAAACAGTACTCATCATGGAATTAATCAATAACATTGCTAAAGCTCATGGAGGGGTATCCGTATTTGGCGGAGTAGGGGAACGGACTCGTGAAGGAAATGATCTTTATATGGAAATGAAGGAATCTGGAGTAATTAATGAAAAAAATATCGAAGAATCAAAGGTAGCTCTAGTCTATGGACAAATGAATGAACCGCCCGGAGCTCGTATGAGAGTTGGTTTAACTGCCCTAACTATGGCAGAATATTTCCGAGATGTTAATAAGCAAGACGTGCTTTTATTCATCGATAATATCTTTCGTTTTGTTCAAGCAGGATCGGAGGTATCCGCCTTATTAGGGAGAATGCCCTCCGCAGTGGGTTATCAACCTACCCTTAGTACAGAAATGGGTTCTTTACAAGAAAGAATTGCTTCTACCAACAAGGGATCAATAACTTCGATCCAAGCTGTTTATGTACCTGCGGACGATTTGACCGACCCTGCTCCTGCCACAACATTTGCACATTTGGATGCTACTACCGTACTTTCCAGAGGATTAGCTTCCAAGGGTATTTATCCCGCAGTAGATCCTTTAGATTCAACCTCAACTATGTTACAGCCTCGGATCGTTGGCAAGGACCATTATGAAACTGCGCAAAGAGTTAAAGAAACTTTACAGCGTTACAAGGAACTTCAAGACATTATTGCAATTCTTGGGTTGGATGAATTATCGGAGGAGGATCGTTTAACTGTAGCAAGAGCACGAAAAATTGAGCGGTTCTTATCACAACCGTTCTTTGTGGCAGAAGTTTTTACCGGTTCTCCAGGAAAGTATGTTAGTCTTGCAGAAACAATTAGGGGGTTTCAACTAATCCTTTCCGGAGAATTAGATGGCCTACCCGAACAGGCTTTTTATTTGGTGGGGAACATCGATGAAGCTAGCACGAAAGCTATAAACTTAGAAGAGGAGAACAAATTGAAGAAATGAAATTAAATCTTTATGTACTGACTCCTAAACGAATTATTTTGGATTGTGAAGTGAAAGAAATCATTTTATCTACTAATAGCGGCCAAATTGGTGTATTACCAAACCACGCCCCCATTAACACAGCTGTAGATATGGGTCCTTTGAGAATACGCCTCCTCAACGACCAATGGTTAACGGCGGTTCTGTGGAGTGGTTTTGCGAGAATAGTTAATAATGAGATCATCATTTTAGGAAATGATGGAGAACTGGGTAGTGACATTGATCCAGAAGAAGCTCAACAGGCACTTGAAATAGCCGAAGCTAACTTGAGTAAAGCTGAGGGTACGAAAGAATTGGTTGAAGCAAAGCTAGCTCTCAAACGGGCTAGGATACGAGTCGAGGCTATCAATTGGATTCCCCCATCCAATTGAAGACAATCCAAAGGTTTCATTGATACAAAGAAAAAGGAAAGAAGGGTAGAAAAAGTTATTAGATAGCGAAGCGAAGTAAGTCCAATGCTATCTAGTAATTTTTCTACCTACCTACCTACTATTGGATTTGAACCAATGACTCCCGCCGTATGAAAGCAGTACTCTAACCACTGAGTTAAGTAGGCAATTTAGCATCACAAAAGAAGCCACATTACTTCGATCGATTATAGATCGAATCCTTTTTATAAGCAATACCGCTCCATTATTGGTATGGTATATAGTAAATAGATCAAAGCGATATCCTATGACATTACAGAATATTCATCTTGACAAGAAATTATCTATATGTTAAGATATCTCTGACAAGGGCTATAGCTCAGTTCGGTAGAGCAACTCGCTTACACGTGCGCCAATGCTTTTCAAGGGAATTTATTATGCAATGAACATAATTGACCTTATTGCAAAATCAATGTCTTACTTCATGGATTCGAGAGAATAGGAGAACAGTAGCCTGACAAACAGTCGGTTCAGTCCGATTCGGGTGCCAATTCTGGTGCCTAATCAAATAGAACCCCTATTGATTTGCTAGTTGATAAGGTAAATATCCAGCCCACTCAATGCTAGGCATAATGAGGATAAGGGCCTCCAAAAAACTTCTTTTCGTTCTATGAACTTTAAGGTGTATGAAGTCTCATAGTCAACTCTTGCAGCGGAACGATAGAGACTCCATTTCACTTAGGTTGATTTAATTTAGGCCGGAGGCAGACCTAAGTCAAGGTAATCCTCCTTTGAAACACTTTGGTATTGCTCCTAGATAGATCATAATACAAATAAATCAATCAGAGCACAGGGAGCCATCTTATTATCTTTCCGTAAAGAAAAACTATGGCGGATTAACTGATCTTTACATCAGTTGATGAAAGAGCCCAATGCAGAAAAATGCATGTTGGGTCTTTGAAACAGTTCGAATCATTTCGATAATAATCCGTTTGATCTGTTTTACCGAGAAGGTCTACGGTTCGAATCCGTATAGCCCTACTAATATATATATGTCTTTTTTTTAGATTTTAGGATGGATATCCTATGTTTCCTTTAGTATAGTTTTCTTTTCCTTATTAGTACTTGTTTATAGACTCGACGGTCGCTTGCCCCCTAGAATAGAGATAAAAGCATTACCATAGGCTGATTTATAAAAAATCATAGAGACAGGAAAAGCAAAAATAATTTCGATCAAATCAATATAAGGAAAGATCCCTTATCTGATTTGAATTCCAGCCTTCTTCAAATAAAATAGGATATGCCCTAGACTTTCCTATAATGACTGCAACGACTTTCTCCATTTTGCGAATTCCTATTTTTTTTGAAGTATATTAATATAATATACATTATGTAAAAATATAGATTATCTAAAAAGATCTACTTTAAATAGAAAAAATCGAAAGAAAATAAAAAGAAAGAGTAAATAATAAAACAGGATATTCTGTTTCATAATTTTGAAATAGAGTTCTTTTTTTTTTTTTAGTATTATTCCTCATTAGGCTGCATACATTAGTAATCCTATTTTAATTAGGTTTTAATCTAATTAGTAGTAAGTATTTTCTTTTTTATTTAATAGTCTCTGACTATCCTTAAATAAAGGATAGAGCAATTCTTTTTTCTAGAGATTCTAGAGAAAACGAGACAAAGTGAAGCAAAAGAGTTTTCTTTGTATAAGAATTAGGTCTATACCACTCTAAATAGAGTGGAAATCCAAAAGAAAGAGAGTGGGGATTCCATTGGATGAATCCTTAAGGAAGACATGGCACAAAAGAAACAAAAGCTAAAGTAAGTGCTCTTTGGTTTGAGCAAAAGAGATTCTTGTTTCACTGAGGAAAAGAGAGAAGTTCTGGATAAATTGACAATGCCAACTGAATTGACTAATTTCAGTTCTGCCTATTCCACATTAATGGGAGTACATTTATGTTCCTGCTTCACGAATATGATATTTTTTGGACATTTCTAATAATAGCAAGCCTTATTCCTATTTTGGTATTTTGGATTTCAGGGCTTTTAGCCCCGATTAATGAAGGACCAGAGAAGCTTTCCAGTTATGAATCGGGTATAGAACCCATGGGGGGTGCTTGGTTACAATTCCGAATACGCTATTACATGTTTGCGCTAGTTTTTGTTGTTTTTGATGTGGAAACGGTCTTTCTCTACCCTTGGGCAATGAGTTTTGACGTATTGGGTGTATCCGTTTTTATTGAAGCTTTCATTTTCGTGCTTATCCTAGTTGTTGGTTTAGTTTATGCATGGCGAAAAGGAGCCTTGGAATGGTCTTAACTGAATATTCAGACAAAAAAAAAAAAGAAGGAAAAGATTCCATTGAGACAGTCATGAGTTTGATTGAGTTTCCGTTACTTGACCAAACAAGTTCCAATTCTGTTATTTCAACTACACCGAATGATCTTTCGAATTGGTCAAGACTCTCCAGTTTATGGCCCCTTCTATATGGCACCAGTTGTTGTTTCATTGAATTTGCTGCATTAATAGGTTCACGATTCGATTTTGATCGTTATGGATTGGTACCAAGATCAAGTCCTAGGCAAGCGGACCTAATTTTAACAGCCGGTACGGTAACAATGAAAATGGCTCCCTCTTTAGTGCGATTATATGAGCAAATGCCTGAACCAAAATACGTCATTGCTATGGGAGCCTGTACTATTACAGGGGGAATGTTCAGTACAGATTCCTATAGTACTGTTCGAGGAGTTGATAAGTTAATTCCTGTGGATGTTTACTTGCCGGGTTGCCCACCTAAACCAGAGGCTGTTATAGATGCCCTAACAAAACTTCGTAAGAAGATATCGCGAGAAATTGTTGAGGATCGAACTCTATGTCAAAGTCAAAAGAAAAATCGATGTTTTACTACCAGTCACAAACTTTATGTTCGGCGCAGTACTCATACCGGAACTTACGAACAAGAATTGCTCTATCAATCACCATCTACTTTAGATATATCTTCTGAAACTATTTTCAAATCCAAAAGTCCAGTATCTTCCTCCAAATTAGTGAATTAAGAGGGGTTTTTTTGTGCAGAAAAAGAAAGAGCAGTGCAATCTTTCAAACTTACATTTGAAATGTGAAATGAAATATTTATACAAAAAAGGGGGGGAGGGAGATCAAGACAATGCAGCAGGGGTGGTTATCTAATTGGCTAGTCAAACATGAGGTGGTTCATAGATCTTTGGGCTTCGATCACCGAGGAATAGAGACTTTACAAATAAAAGCAGGGGATTGGGATTCCATTGCTGTCATTTTATATGTATATGGTTACAATTATTTACGTTCCCAATGTGCTTATGACGTAGCACCCGGTGGATCTTTAGCTAGCGTGTATCATCTTACGAGAATACAGTATGGTATAGATAACCCAGAAGAAGTATGCATAAAAGTCTTTACCCAAAAGGATAATCCTAGAATTCCGTCTGTCTTCTGGGTTTGGAGAAGTGCCGATTTTCAAGAACGCGAATCTTATGATATGGTGGGAATTTCTTATGATAATCATCCGCGCCTTAAACGTATCTTAATGCCTGAAAGTTGGATAGGCTGGCCCTTACGTAAGGACTATATAACCCCTAATTTCTATGAAATACAAGATGCTCATTGAATGATAATAAATTCATGCTCACTTATACAACACAACTCTAGATTTTATTCAAGTCACGGAATATTTTGCTATTCTGTTCCTAGACGAAACGAAATACCTATTATATTCTAATTACTTCCTATTATACAAAAAGGTCCAGATAGACTGATCAAAAAAGGGCTTCATTTCGATTTTCCAATAAAGAAGTTCTTACCACGAACTTTGTACCGCGCACATTATTTAGAACAACTAGGAAAGTAAGTATCAAGAAAAAAAATATTCTTCGGAATAGGGGAATACAAAATTAATAAGAAATGCAAAAATGAAGCGAAGCAAAGAGCACCTAATTTCACCTCCTTCTATACTATAAAGAAAAGAACCAGAGATTTTAACCCTTTTTTTAATTTCTAATTTCAAAAGAAGTGTTTAGAGATTTATCTACTTAGTGTATATTTATCTACTAAGTGTATACTATCTAGATTATTAATGTATATGTACCCTAATGCATCTCGAGGTATTTCTATCAATATCTATTCGGTAGATCCTTTTTTTTTTTCTGTGCCAGGAACCAGATTTGAACTGGTGACACGAGGATTTTCAGTCCTCTGCTCTACCAACTGAGCTATCCTGACCCTTTCTTGTGCATCATCCTAGTAGAGTATTTGCATCTATGTCAATTAAAGGGACTAAAAAATCAATAAAGTATTCCCTTCCTAATTTGGAAAGGGGGGAGATAGTCCTATGCATTGTGGATGGCTTACTTAATAATACTTATAAATTTAAGTAATAATTGAGATTTTTTGTGGATACTCTAATAAAAAAGAAATCTATTTAATGAATAGCATAAGATCTATTGAGTTCTCTTCGCACTCCTTTGTTAAAGAGTAGAATGAGAAAGCTAATGAATCTTGAACCCATTGATAAAAGAGAAAAGAGGATAAATACTATGGTTAGGGAATAAAGGAGGGTTTGGGGATAGAGGGACTTGAACCCTCACGACTTATAAAGTCGACGGATTTTCCTTTTACTAGAAATTTCATTGTTGTCAGTATTGACATGTAGAATGGGACTCTCTCTTTATCCTCGTCCGATTAATCCTATTTTAAAAAGATCTCAAAAACAATGAATTGAAGGATTTGATTACTCAATATTCGAGAGGAATAGATTCACAATAATTCTAAAAAAATTCAGAATTTTCTATTTCATAATCATTCCAAATTTCATTCTAAAAAATAAATAAAGAACCTATATTATGGTATGGGTTCTGTGATTAATCGTTTGCTATGTCAGTATCTATACGTGTGTATTAGATGTATAAAGCTCTTCTTTCTCTAATTTAGTAATTTAGAGGGAGTTTCACTACCAACACAACGTAATTACACCTCGATTCGTTAGAACAGCTTCCATTGAGTCTCTGCACCTATCCTTTTCCTTTGGGTTCTAGTTTGAGAACCACTTGTTTTTAAAATGAAAAAAAGGGATTTGGCTCAGGATTGCCCATTTTTCATTCCAGGGTTTCTCTGAATTTGGAAGTTACCACTTAGCAGGTTTCCATACCAAGGCTCAATACAATCAAGTCCGTAGCGTCTACCGATTTCGCCATATCCCCATTGTCTCCTTTTTTTCTTTGAAACCTAGATTCCTTGTGTAATTTCCTACATCTCTTAGTTTTTTTTTTTAATCATTGAATTCATTATTCGACATAGTCTAACAGCCCGTCTCTTGAATAGAGAAGAGACCCCGCTTATTGCAATTCAGAATTGAATTGATTCTACCGTTGATATATTTGCAATTCAATCGGAATCAATATATCCAAAAGTTTTTCTCTCCCCCCCCCCCCTTCTTTCCTTTTTTAGAATATTCAAAATCATACTATAACGCTTGATATTCATTCTTTTTTTTCTAATCAGAATTCGAAATTGCATTTGTTATGATTCTATCTTTTCCTTAGTGAAATATTAATCCTTAAATTATTAACAAATAAAAAAACAAAAACAAATAAAAAAACAAAATATTTCAAAAAATGTAAAAATGTGTATAATGCTCGAATGAAAATGCCAAGAGATTTGCATTTTCTCTTTATTATTCATATAGATTATTCTTTTCTATCTATTAGATTATTCGTCCGAGCCATATCAAATTGAAGAAAATATCTGAAATCAAATTCAATACAGAAATTGGAATAGATTCTATTAGAAAAATGGATTTGCGAGTTAGAGAAATAAAAAGAAAGTTCAATAAATTCTATAATCCTATTTAAGAATATCGTTTAGTTAAGCATATCAAGCTAACTTTATCTTTATTCTAGTATTTTTTTTTCTAAGTAAGTAGAATTTCAAATTTAGAACAAGTTAATAACTAAGATTAATAATTAAGATCTGCCATTTTAGAGATTTCCTATATATATTTCTATTTGTTACACTAGTTCTGTTATGTAAGCCCACTTAGCTCAGAGGTTAGAGCATCGCATTTGTAATGCGAGGGTCATCGGTTCAAATCCGATAGTCGGCTTTTTTCTCTATTGATGTTCCATGAACAAGAATCTCTTTTTTTTCTCCGAATTAAATGGAGAATCCAGAGTCCACTACGTCGTTCTACCTTAAAATTTTGCTAGATACAAAACATTAAAATAAATAATATATATACAAAAAATCCAGATGTTGATGAAATTCCATTTTTTGTGGTTCTTTAGTAGATTTTACTCTGTTTATCCTTTAGTTTAATTCAGTTTTAATTTCGATGTATTCTGTAATGTAAATACAATGCAATGAAATTTATTGTGTAAAATGTAATTTCAATAAAAAAAGGAGTCGTCATGTCCCGTTATCGAGGACCTCGTTTAAAAAAAATACGCCGTCTGGGAGCTTTACCAGGACTCACTAGAAAAACGCCTAAATCCGGAAGTAATCTGAAAAAGAAATTCTATTCTGGGAAAAAAGAGCAATATCGTATTCGTCTGCAAGAAAAACAGAAATTACGTTTTCATTATGGTCTGACAGAACGACAATTACTTAGATATGTACATATCGCTGGAAAAGCAAAAAAGTCAACAGGTCAAGTTTTACTACAATTACTTGAAATGCGTTTGGATAATATTGTTTTTCGATTGGGTATGGCTTCAACCATTCCTGGGGCACGGCAATTAGTTAATCATAGACATATTTTAGTTAATGGGCGTATAGTTGATATACCAAGTTTTCGTTGCAAACCCCGAGATATTATTACTACGAAGGATAACCAAAGATCAAAACGTCTGGTTCAAAATTCTATTGCTTCATTCGATCCGGGCAAATTGCCAAAGCATTTGACGGTTGATACATTGCAATATAAAGGACTAGTACAAAAAATCCTAGATAGAAAGTGGGTCGGTCTGAAAATAAATGAGTTGTTAGTTGTAGAATATTACTCTCGTCAAACTTGAGCTTAACGCAAAAGGAAAGGTTCATAGAATTTTTTTCCCCCTTCCCCTTTCCCCGAACTAAATCGACCTAAGGCTCTTAATTCGTATTTTTCCATTCATTCACCTAGCAGAAATAGATTAACCTTAGGATCTTTTTTCTTTTTTGTTATATTTTACATAGCAAAGTAATTTGCTTTAGAGAATTCTATTAAATAAAGGTATTATTGCTCAAATAAATTGTTATTTGATTTGATACATTGTGATTGGTAATGTTGATGAATTAAGAGAAACGGAAAGAGAGGGATTCGAACCCTCGGTAAACAAAAGTCTACATAGCAGTTCCAATGCTACGCCTTGAACCGCTCGGCCATCTCTCCTACATAACTTATTATGGAAAATAAACTGAGTGAATAGCGAGTTTTCGTATTCCTGCAGTACAGGTACAGCCACAACCGTTCGGGGATTCCATGGCTCTATTGGAAAAATTCTTTTTTTCTAAGTCTTATTTTTTTTTTACTAGGAATTCTGCTCTCTCAAAAGTTTTTCTTTGAGGAAAACCCAAATAAAAAGAGAATAGAAGAATCCTTATTATTCCATAAGATAAGAAAATAAAGGAACCTAAGAACCCTAAAATTCTATTTGCATAAGGTATGTTACGCCATACAATCTAAATAAAAAAAGGGTATGGTTAATGACTTTGAAAACGCGAAATAGCTGATGACAGAAGTTATTGTTGAGAAATAGGAAAGTGGAATGAAATCCAATCTTAGTCAAATATTTCATATCTCTTCTTGTCCAAACCGAAGGAATAGGAGACAATTTGAGCTGAGTGGAAAATCCATGCCTCTCTTATCCATTTAGAGCATATGGAGCAATTTATAAGTTTTTATGTTATTTTGTGATAGAATGAAAAGAATTCTATATAGAATGGATTGGGAATTATGCCTAGATCCCGTATAAATGGAAATTTCATTGATAAGACCTCCTCGATTGTAGCCAATATTTTATTGCAAATAATTCCGACAACCTCAGGGGAAAAAAGGGCATTTACTTATTATAGAGATGGTGCGATTTGACTCTTTTTTTTTTTTTCTTTTTTTTAGCCCTACCTACATCTCAGTCTTACGAGAAAAAGAAGGGGTTCGCATAGAGAGAACAAAATTAGTAAAGGAAGCCCACGCTTGGGGAAGGTGAGGTGAACTAACAATTCCTTCTGTCGTGTATCCTCGATTGATGTGGCCTTAGATGCTTCAATTGTAGATTTGAGTATTGAGCGAAAGGTTACATAGGTTCTGTATTACAGGCTAATCCTACTCTACTAGGACCAATAGGCAACATAGGGGAGAAAAGCACTACACCTCGAAATAGGAATCAACAAGAGAAAAACTTTGTTAGAAATTAACCCTTTCCTGATCGGTATCAGGATTGGGAAGAATGGTTGGGATAGCAAACAACCATCAGGTTTGTACGTTGGATACCCTTATAACCATCAAAGGTCGTTGAAGTGGCTAATTCCTCTAAATAGGAGGCGTTGAGAACAAAGAAATTCCTGGAGCTATCGTTTTCCTCTAGCATTAATAGAAGTCATTGGTGTTAAGAAAAACCTCTTGGGGGAAGGTTGGCTAGAGATTTCTTGGAAAAATACCAGCCCCTTTCGGTCCATAATGAGATGGGACTAATTCCATTTTCATTCTATAGATTTTTTGCTTAGTACTATGTACAGAAGGGAGGAGCCGTATGAGATGAAAACCTCATGTACGGTTTTGGAACGGAGATTTTTTGAATAGAATGAACGACCGTAACGGATGTTGGCTCAATCCGAAGGAAATTATGCGGAAGCTTTGCAGAATTATTATGAAGCTACGCGACTAGAAATTGATCCCTATGATCGAAGTTATATACTATATAACATCGGCCTTATACACACAAGCAATGGAGAGCATACAAAGGCTTTGGAATATTATTTCCGGGCGCTAGAACGAAACCCCTTCTTACCGCAAGCTTTTAATAATATGGCCGTGATCTGTCATTACGTGCGACTATCTCCACTATAGAAAGAAAGAAGAAAAAAAGATGAAATTTTCTAGTAAATACTAGAAAAAGGGCTTTCTACATAGGGATCGTCAAAACAATGATTTTGCCCTATCAGCTGTAGGAAGGAAGAACACTTCACGAGAATCAAAATAAGAAGAAAGTCGAGCCTGTACTACTACTCTATGGATAAATTGGATAAATTCTCAAATTGATAGAGAAAGCACCGTAAAGATCAATTAGTGAGCGACTGGGTCGATACAACTAAAAAAAACTGCTTACTTATACCAGGGCAAAATTTAGGAATCTGCTTATGTAATAGAGCCGATCCACTAAAGGATTAAGCAGCGGTGTAGTATCAGATCCCAAAGATAGTAAGTTCTTTTTTCTTTCTTATGGGAAAAAGTCTTTTTCAAGGATTCTATAGAAATTTCATATATGAAAGACACGAAACCGAGATAGTTACCTTTCAGAAAATTCGAACGAAGGATATAGGTCTATGTATGCTTCATTCTTCTGAAGGTGGGAGAAAAGATCAGACTGATTATTGATCAAAATTAGGGTTTGAAACTTAGGTAATTAACTTCTTCTGCTTAACCCAAGAAGAAATTGGATCGATTTTTGAGAAATCGAATTCAGTTAAGATAGGGGAAATTAAGATAGCAATTTCTGAGCCGTATGAGGTAGGAAACTCTCAAGTACGGTTCTAGGGGAAGGAACTGCCTATTCCGACCGAGGAGAACAGGCCATTCTACAGGGCGATTCGGAAATTGCGGAAGCTTGGTTTGATCAAGCTGCTGAGTATTGGAAGCAAGCTATAGCGCTTACTCCGGGAAATTATATTGAAGCACAGAACTGGTTGAAGATTACGAAGCGCTTTGAATTTGAATAAGACCACTCTTCTTTTTTATAAAATGGGGGGTTTGGTTGTTAATCCATTAATCAAATAATTTTGGTAGGAAGATCAAATCAAGAATTTCATTATATCCCTTTCTTCTACCTTCGATTTTATATCATTTCGATTTTATATCATATTTAATAAGGATAAACAATAGGGATAGAGGTAATAAAGTAAATAAAAGGGGACAATCTAAATATTCATACCTAAAGGACGATTTTTTTAATAATTCTAATGAGTTTCTTTGAATTTGGAATCGAATAAAAATATTTATATTATACTCACTCAAGGAAAGTAGATGTAGGGCTTATACCCTAAAAAAAAAATACACTAGCTTTTTTAATTAAAACGTAACAAAAAAAGATTTTTTTTACGTCGGGAAAAAATTTTCCAGGGTAACCAATGTCCGTTAGGCACCTAATCCTTATGTCATAATAGATCCGAACACTTGCCTCGGATTGACTTCAATATATAATTGCTCCAGTGAATAACTAAAAAAAAAATAGAAGGGTGGTAGATAGTAAAGAAAAGGACTAATCGTAATATCTATCCTTCAAAGATTCACTAAAAAGACAGTTGGCAGGTCTCTTTGTATGTCTTGTCCGGAAAGAGGAGGACTTAATGATGATTCGTTCGCCGGAACCAGAAGTTAAAATTGTTGTGGATAGGGATCCTGTAAAAACATCTTTTGAGGAATGGGCTAGACCCGGGCATTTCTCAAGAACAATAGCTAAGGGCCCCGATACTACCACTTGGATCTGGAACCTACATGCTGATGCTCACGATTTCGATAGTCATACCGGTGATTTGGAGGAGATCTCTCGAAAAATCTTTAGTGCTCATTTCGGTCAACTCTCCATTATCTTTCTTTGGTTGAGTGGCATGTACTTCCACGGTGCCCGTTTTTCCAATTATGAAGCATGGCTAAGCGATCCTACTCACATTGGACCGAGTGCTCAGGTAGTTTGGCCAATAGTAGGGCAAGAAATTTTGAATGGTGATGTAGGTGGGGGTTTCCGAGGAATCCAAATAACCTCCGGTTTTTTTCAGATTTGGCGAGCATCTGGAATAACTAGTGAGTTACAACTCTATTGTACCGCAATCGGTGCATTGATTTTTGCATCGTTAATGCTTTTTGCTGGTTGGTTCCATTATCACAAAGCCGCTCCCAAATTGGCCTGGTTCCAGGATGTAGAATCCATGTTGAATCACCACTTAGCGGGGTTATTAGGACTTGGTTCTCTTTCTTGGGCGGGACACCAAATCCATGTATCTTTACCGATTAACCAATTTCTTGACGCTGGGGTTGATCCTAAAGAGATACCACTTCCTCATGAATTTATCTTGAATCGTGACCTTTTGGCTCAACTTTATCCTAGTTTTGCCGAAGGAGCAACCCCCTTTTTCACCTTGAATTGGTCCAAATACGCAGAATTTCTTACTTTTCGCGGAGGACTAGATCCAATAACCGGTGGCCTATGGTTGAGCGATATTGCGCACCATCATTTAGCTATTGCTATTCTTTTCCTAATCGCTGGTCATATGTATAGGACCAACTGGGGTATTGGTCATGGACTTAAAGATATTTTGGAGGCTCATAAAGGCCCATTTACAGGACAAGGCCATAAGGGTCTCTATGAAATCCTAACAACGTCATGGCATGCTCAATTATCTCTTAACCTAGCTATGCTAGGCTCTACAACTATTGTTGTAGCTCATCATATGTACTCTATGCCTCCCTACCCATACCTAGCTACTGACTATGGTACACAACTTTCCTTGTTCACACACCACATGTGGATTGGCGGATTTCTAATAGTTGGTGCTGCTGCACATGCAGCCATTTTTATGGTAAGAGACTATGATCCAACTACTCGATACAACGATCTATTAGATCGCGTCCTTAGACACCGCGATGCAATCATATCCCACCTTAACTGGGTATGTATATTTCTAGGTTTTCACAGTTTTGGCTTGTACATTCATAATGATACCATGAGTGCTTTAGGCCGTCCCCAAGATATGTTTTCGGATACCGCCATACAATTACAACCCATCTTTGCTCAATGGGTACAAAATATCCATGCTGGCGCACCTGGCGTAACAGCTCCTGGTGCAACAACAAGTACCAGCTTAACGTGGGGAGGTGGCGAGTTAGTAGCTGTAGGCGGCAAAGTCGCTTTGTTACCTATTCCATTAGGAACCGCAGATTTTTTAGTCCATCACATTCACGCATTTACCATCCATGTGACTGTATTAATACTTTTGAAAGGTGTTTTATTTGCTCGTAGTTCCCGTTTGATACCTGATAAAGCAAATCTTGGTTTTCGATTCCCTTGCGACGGGCCTGGACGAGGGGGAACATGTCAAGTCTCCGCTTGGGATCATGTTTTCTTAGGTCTATTCTGGATGTACAATGCAATTTCGGTAGTCATTTTCCATTTCAGTTGGAAAATGCAGTCGGATGTTTGGGGTACTGTAAGTGATCAAGGGATAGTAACTCATATCACAGGGGGAAACTTTGCACAGAGTTCCATTACGATTAATGGTTGGCTCCGAGATTTCTTGTGGGCACAGGCATCCCAAGTAATTCAGTCTTATGGTTCTTCATTATCTGCATATGGTCTTTTTTTCTTAGGCGCTCATT